TACTACTGAATGACCGATAGTGTAGTAGTACCGTGAGGGAAAGGTGAAAAGAACCCCGGGAGGGGAGTGAAAAGAACATGAAACCGTAAGCTTACAAGCAGCAGAAGGACGACTTTTAACGTCTGCCTGCGTGCCTGTTGAAGAATGAGCCGGCGACTTGTAGTTGGTGGCGAGGTTAAGGTAAGAAATACCGGAGCCATAGCGAAAGCGAGTCTTAATAGGGCGTATTATAGGTCACCAATTACGGACCCGAACCCGGATGATCTAACCATGACCAGGATGAAGCTTCGGTAATACTAAGTGGAGGTCCGAACTGACTGATGTTGAAAAATCAGCAGATGAGTTGTGGTTAGGGGTGAAATGCCAATCGAATTCGGAGCTAGCTGGTTCTCCCCGAAATGTGTTTAGGCGCAGCGGTTAGCGTTATAGCTTAGGGGTAAAGCACTGTTTCGGTGCGGGCTGGTAATTCGGTACCAAATCGATGCAAACTCTGAATACTAAGTGTATAGCTAACCAGTAAGACTATGGGGGATAAGCTCCATTGTCAAGAGGGAAACAGCCCAGATCACCAGCTAAGGCCCCTAAATAATTACTAAGTGGCAAAGGAGGTGGGGAGACTTAAACAACCAGGAGGTTTGCTTAGAAGCAGCAATCCTTTAAAGAGTGCGTAATAGCTCACTGGTCGAGTAATCCTGCGCCGAAAATGAACGGGACTAAGTAATTTGCCGAAGCTGTGAGATATATAAAATATAAATTAAATAAAATATCGGTAGGGGAGCGTTCTGTTATAGATTGAAGCGTTAGCGAAAGCGGGCGTGGACGAAGCAGAAGTGAGAATGTCGGCTTGAGTAGCGAAAACATGGGTGAGAATCCGATGCCCTGAAAACCTAAGGTTTCCTCCGGAAGGCTCGTCCGCGGGGGGTTAGTCAGGACCTAAGGCGAGGCTGAAAAGCGTAGTCGATGGACAATAGGTTTTATTCCTATACTATTCTTTATTGGCAACGAGGGACGAAGAAAGCTAGACTAGCCAAATAGTGGTTATTGGTTTAAGTGTACGAGGTGTTGAGAAGTAGTGAAAATACTTTGAGCTGAGTCATTATGACAGAATAATGTGCGCATTATAGGAAGTAGTTGATGTTATACTTCCAAGAAAAGCTTGCACTGCCATAGATAAAGAATACCTGTACTCTAAACCGACACAGGTGGGTTGGTAGAGTATACCAAAGGGCGCGAGATAACTCTCTCTAAGGAACTCGGCAAAATAACCCTGTAACTTCGGGAGAAGGGGTACCTATTAGGTTGCAATAACAAGGTCCAAGCGACTGTTTACCAAAAACACAGGTCTCCGCTAAGTTGTAAGACAACGTATGGGGGCTGACGCCTGCCCAGTGCCGGAAGGTTAAAGAAGTTGGTTAGTCTTATGACGACGCTAATGACTGAAGCCCCGGTGAACGGCGGCCGTAACTATAACGGTCCTAAGGTAGCGAAATTCCTTGTCGGGTAAGTTCCGACCCGCACGAAAGGCGTAACGATTTGGACACTGTCTCAGAGAGAGACTCGGTGAAATAGACTTGTCTGTGAAGATGCGGACTACCTGCACCTGGACAGAAAGACCCTATGAAGCTTTACTGTAACTTGAAATTGGCTTCGGGTTTTATTTGCGCAGTATAGGTGGGAGGTTTTGATATTAGTCTTATGGGATTAATGGAGCCATCAGTGAGATACCACTCTAATAAAACTAGAATTCTAACCTTGTATCGTTAGCCGGTCAGGGGACAGTTTCAGGCGGGCAGTTTGACTGGGGCGGTCGCCTCCCAAAAGGTAACGGAGGCGTACAAAGGTTTCCTCAGATCGGTCAGAAATCGATCGAAGAGTGCAAAGGCAAAAGGAAGCTTGACTGTGAGACCTACAAGTCGAACAGAGACGAAAGTCGGTCTTAGTGATCTGGCGATATTGAGTGGAAAAGTCGTCACTCAACGGATAAAAGTTACTCTAGGGATAACAGGCTGATCTCCCCCAAGAGTTCACATCGACGGGGAGGTTTGGCACCTCGATGTCGGCTCATCGCATCCTGGGGCGGTAGTACGTCCCAAGGGTTGGGCTGTTCGCCCATGAAAGCGGTACGTGAGCTGGGTTCAGAACGTCGTGAGACAGTTCGGTCCATATCCGGTGTAGGCGTTAGAGTATTGAGAGGATTCTTCTTTAGTACGAGAGGACCGAGAAGAACATACCGCTAGTGTACCAGTTATCATACCAATGGTAAACGCTGGGTAGCCACGTATGGAAAGGATAACCGCTGAAAGCATCTAAGTGGGAAGCCCACCTCAAGATGAGTACTCTTATTGTGAAAACAAGTAAGATCACGGCAAGACTAGCCGTTAACAAACCGTCCTTTTAGGAACGGTTTTAAAATAGGCATCAAGTAGAAGTGTAGTAATATATTAAGCTGAGATGTACTAATAGATCGAGGACTTGAACTTTTTTTTAGCTTTAAAAATATTGTCTTGGTGTTTAGAGGATAGTGGAACCACATTGATCCATTTCGAACTCAATGGTGAAACACTATAACAGTTACAATACTTAAGGAGGAGTCCTTTGGGAAGATAGCTTATGCCAGGACTTTAAATGTCTTTAATAAAATCTCTGTAAAAAGTTGAATCGATAGGTTTGTATACCTACCAAGAAATTTGAAAAGCTATTACCTATGGTTTTAAAAATTTTAATCAATGGAATACGCCATTATAGAAGCTAGTGGTCGCCAATTTTGGGTGGAGCCAAAAAAGTTTATCGAGTTTAACAGGCTACTTTTGAAAATTGGTAGTTCAATTTTAATTAGGCGAATATTGTTCGTAAAAAAACAAACAAAAATTTTTATTGGCCAACCTTATTTAGACGATTTCGTATTAAAAGGTGTGATTAGTAAACATTTCTTAGGTCCTAAGATTCTTGTTTTTAAGATGAAACCAAAAAAAAAATATCGTAGAAAGATTGGTCATAGACAAAAATTAACTAGATTATTGATTAATAAAATCGAATAACGATACTTAATATGCTGATTACTGTAATTATTATAATTATTATATTGATTTAGCCTTAAAATATAAAACTTGGAGTATAAATAATTGTGCCTATTGGAATTTTTGGGAATAAAATTGGGATGACTCAAGTGTTTGATAAAAATGGATTAGCTTTACCTGTTACTGCAGTCCGCGTGGGGCCATGTTTTATTACCCAGCTTAAGACAGAGAAAATTGATGGTTATAATGGGGTACAAATAGGTTACTCAAAAGGGAAAATCCTAAAATTTAAAAAGCCAGAACTTGGTCATCTAACAAAAAATGGATTACCACCTCTATTACATTTATGTGAGTACAAAGTCCCTGAGTTAAATAATTACTCAGTAGGTCAAATAATAAATGTCAACCATTTCAAAATTGGCGGGTTTGTTAATGTGACTGGAAAATCTGTAGGAAAAGGATTTAGTGGTAATCAAAAGAGACATAAGTTTAAACGTGGACCAATGAGTCATGGCTCAAAAAACCATCGAGCGCCAGGATCAATAGGGCCAGGAACTACACCTGGTCGAGTATTCCCTGGAAAGCTTATGGCTGGACAATTAGGGTCAAAAAAAATTACAATAACAAAACTAGAAATTTTAGGGGTCGATAATAAACAAAACCTTTTAATTTTAAAAGGGAGTGTACCAGGAAAACCTGGGAATCTATTAAATATTGTTCCTTCAATTTAAATTTAAATATTAAATTAAAAGCTTATCTATGAGTTTACAAAAAATTCTTACTTTTTCGATTAAACTTTTAACAGGAGAAGAAAGTGGAGATAAAGTAACATTAACTTTAAAACAATCAAATAATAAGAGTAATTATGTTATTCAACGTGCATTTTTAGTCCAGAGATTTAATGAAAGACAAGGGACTGCAAATACGCTAACTCGAGCAGAAGTTAAAGGTGGAGGTCGTAAACCTTGGAAGCAAAAAGGTACTGGACGAGCTCGAGCAGGTTCTAATACATCACCTTTATGGAAAGGCGGTGGTGTTTCATTTGGTCCAAAACCTAAACTGTACTCAAATAAAATAAATCGGAAAGAATGGCAATTAGGTTTAAGGAGTTTATTAATTGCAAAACAAAAAGATGTTACGGTAATAAATAAACTTGGTTCATTAGAGTATAAAACTAATGAAATAATTCAAATACTAACTGCTTTTAATATAAATTTATTTGATAAAACGTTAATTATTGTTCCACAAATAGATGACAAATTACTTAAGTCTACTAGGAATATAAAAACAATTAAATTGACAGTTGCAAATAATTTAAACCTTAAACAAATTTTATTAGCAAAAAATTTATTGATTACTAAAGATAGTTTAAAAATAATTGAGGAAATTTATAATGGCAAAAATAAAATTTAGTTCAAGCATAGATTTATTTAAGTACCCTATAACAACGACAAAAACTGTTTTATTATTAGAAAATAACCAATATACATTTTTAGTTGACCCTAAGCTAACTAAAATTGATATAAAAAAAGCAATTGAATTTTTATTTGATGTTAAAGTTATTAAAGTTAATAGCTGTAACCTACCTAAAAAAAGACGTCGTGTACAACAATCTATTGGCTTAAAGCCTCGTTATAAAAAAGTAATGTTTAAATTAGCAAAAGGAAGTAAAATTGATTTCTTTTCTGACGATCAATAACAATAATTATGAAATAAAGGGTAAGAGGAATAAAATTTATGGCTATTCGCATTTGTAAAGTTTATACCGTTGGTACAAGAAATACTATTTTTTCTTCTTTTGATGAAATTACGAAGTCAAAACCAGAGAAAAAATTAGTTGTGAAAAATCATCGAAAAAAAGGTCGTAATAATCAAGGTTTAATTACAACACGCCATCATGGAGGGGGACATAAAAGACAATATCGTCTTATAGATTTCAAACGTAAAAAACATGGTATCTTAGGATCAGTTTTTTCTATAGAATATGATCCAAATCGTAATGCTAGGATTGCATTAATTTATTATACAAATGGCGATAAAAACTACATTCTTTGTCCTGATAACCTAAAAATTGGAAGCCAAATAATATCTGGGCCAAATGTGCCTATTGAAATTGGGAATGCTTTGCCTCTAGGAAATATACCTTTAGGTACAACCATCCACAATATAGAATTATCCTATAATAAAGGCGGACAAATTGTTAGAGCAGCTGGAACTTCTGCTCGTATCTTAGCAAAAGAAAATAATTATGTCACATTACGTCTACCTTCTAAAGAAATTAGAATCATTCATAAAAGTTGTTATGCAACAATTGGAAGCGTTAGTAATAGAGATCATAATAATATCAAATTAGGAAAAGCAGGTCGTAAGCGTTGGCTTGGTATTAGACCAACAGTACGTGGTTCAGTTATGAATCCTTGTGATCATCCTCATGGAGGAGGTGAAGGCCGTGCTACTATTGGAAGACCTAAAGCATATACTCCCTGGGGTAAATCCGCACTTGGTGTTAAGACAAGAAAAAAAGAAAAATATAGTGATATCTATATTGTTCGCTCAAGAGTTTAAAACTAAGTTTTCTTTTGAATTTAATTATCTAAAAATTTTATTTCCAACTAAATTATATGGCAAGATCCTTTCGTAAAGGTCCTTTTGTAGCTTACCATTTGTTACAAAAAATTGAAAAAATGAATAAGGGCGGAAAAAAAACTATTATTAAAACTTGGTCACGTTCATCAATGATTATTCCATCTATGATTGGTCATACAATTGCAGTTTATAATGGTAAACATCATATTCCACTTTTTATTTCGGATCAAATTATTGGCCATAAACTCGGTGAATTCATACCAACTCGAAACTTCCGTTCTCATATAAAAAGTAGCGATAGACGTACAAAAAAAAAATAAAATTCAAAAAATATTTAATAAATAAATAAATGGAAAATAAAACTACGATTAAAGCCGTTAGTAAATATATTAGAATATCGTCGAATAAGGTTCGACGCGTTTTGGATCAAATTCGAGGACGCTCTTATCTAGAAGCTTTAATGTTATTACAATTTATGCCCTATAGAGCTTGCGGTCCTGTCTGGCAAGTTTTAAATTCTGCAGCTGCAAATGCAGAGCATAATAATGGCTTTAATAAGGAAGACTTAAAAATTAAAACAGTCTTTGCTGACCAGGGTCCAGTATTACGTAGATTTAGACCACGTGCTCAAGGAAGAGGTTATCAGATTCGTAAACCAACATGCCACATTACTATAATTTTAGAAACTAATACGTAGTGGATTCAAACAAAAATTTTAAAAAATTAAAACTACACTAGATTATGGGACATAAAACGCATCCTTTAGGCTTTAGATTAGGAATTATACAAGAAGATCGATCACTATGGTATAGTGATAAAAAGTCTTACATATCGTATTTAAAAGAAGATTACGAAATTCGAGAATATATATATAATTTTTTAAAAAGTAATATTGGTTATTCTGGGATTACAAAAATTATCATCAAGACTGATAATATTAAAAAGAAAATTTACATTGAAATACAATCCGTAGTTCCAGGACGTATTGTTGGGAAATCAGGAATATTATTTCGAACATTAGACCAAGGTCTTAGCCTACTTATAAGAAATAAAAAAGTCTTTCTTAATATTGTTGAAGTTAAACAACCTTATACGGAAGCGAATATATTAGTTGATATTTTGGTAAAAAAATTAGAACAAAGAGTTTCATTTAGGAAATGTATTCGAGAGATTCTTCAACGTTATCGAACAGAAGAAGAATTAAAAGGAATTAAAGTTCAAATTGCTGGTCGATTAAATGGGGCAGAAATTGCTAGAACAGAATGGGTTCGTGAAGGACGTGTACCCCTTCAGACTTTACGTGCCGATATAGACTATTCTTACAAAACAGCTCAAACAACTTATGGTATCTTAGGTATTAAAATATGGCTTTTTAAAGGTTATAAGTCTAGAAAATAATAAATATTTAATAGAAGAGAGATTATAAATTAAAATATTGATAAAACCTTAGTAACAAAATTATTTAATGATATTAAAATATTTAAAAAAATGCTTAGTCCTAAAAGAACAAAATTCAGAAAACAACATCGCGGTAGATTAAAAGGAAAAGCATCACGGGGTAATACTATTAATTTTGGTGATTACGCTATTCAAGCGTTAGAGCCTACATGGTTAACATCACGTCAAATTGAAGCTACTCGAAGAACAATTACAAGGTATACAAAACGGGGTGGTAAATTGTGGATCACAGTTTTCCCAGATAAACCAGTCACTGCTCGAGCTGCAGAATCAAGAATGGGATCAGGAAAAGGGTCAGTTGAATATTGGGTAGCTGTTGTTAAACCTGGTAGTATTTTGTTCGAGTTGAGCGGAGTTTCATTAAAGCTTGCTAAAGAAGCTATGCAAATTGCTTCTTATAAGTTACCAATTAAAACTAAATTTCTTATAAAATAAAAGAGAAAAGAAATATAATATGAGTTTACCAAAAATAAATGAAATTAAAGATTTAACCAAAAATGATTTAGAAAATGAAATATTGAATATAAAAAAAGAATTATTTAAATTACGTATTTCGCGTAAAACAAAAAAAGTATTTAAATCTCATCAACTTAAGCATCAGAAGCATAGGCTTGCTCAATTGTTAATGATCCAAAATAGCAATTAAAAAATTTTATTAAGGAACAATGGTTTATGGTTAAATTGCAAAGACTTGGTATTGTGATAAGTAATAAAATGCAAAAAAGTGTTGTTGTTGCTGTAGAATATCGTTATAAGCATCAATTTTATTCAAAGATTATAGTGAGAACAAAACGTTATTTGGCACATGATACAGATGATAGTTGTAATATTGGGGATGAAGTTTTGTTAGAAGAAAGTAGACCGTTGAGTAAAAAAAAACGTTGGGTGGTTAAAAAAATATTAAACAAAGCAGTAATCGTTAATTAAGGTCTTTAAAATTTACTATGATACAACCACAAACGTATTTAACAGTCGCGGATAACACAGGTGCAAAAAAAATTATGTGTATTCGTGTACTTGGGGGTAGTCGCAAATATGCTAAATTAGGGGATATTATTATTGCAGTTGTAAAAGAAGCAACACCAAATATGCTAACTAAAAGATCGGATATTGTTAAAGCTGTTGTTATTAGAACAAAAAAAACTGTTTCACGTAAGGATGGTACTAGTATTCGTTTTGATGATAACGCTGCGGTTATTATTAATATTGATAAAAACCCAAAAGGTACAAGAATTTTTGGTCCGATCGCAAGAGAAATTCGTGATAAAGACTTTACTAAAATTGTTTCATTAGCTCCTGAGGTTATTTAAATGACTAAAAATAAGATTGTTCAAAAAAAATCGCGATTAAAAATTGGGGAAAAAGTAAAAATAATCTCAGGTAAAGAAAGAGGGAAAGTAGGGCTTATAAAAAAAATTATAAAACCTCAAAATAAAATTATTGTCCAAGGTATTAATATTAAAATTAAGCACGTTAAAGCTAGTGGCCCAGAAGAAAAAGGAGAAATTAAGAGAATAGAATTTCCAATTGATAGCTCAAATGTATCACCCTATGAGGAATAATATTTTATGATAAACAATAATGAGATTAAAGCAAAAAATTTAAAATTTTTATACAGAGATTCAATCTTCCCTAACTTAATTAAGCAATTTGATTATAAAAATGATCATCAAGTTCCAAAACTTGTTAAGATACAACTTAATAGAGGGTTAGGTCTAGATGGCCAAAATAATAAAGCATTGCAGAAATCAATTGATGAAATACGTCTGATTACTGGTCAACAACCGATTTTAACAAAAGCGAAAAACTCTATCGCAGGTTTTAAAGTCAGAGAGGAAATGATCTTAGGTATAACTGTGACATTACGTAACAGAAAGATGTATGCGTTTTTAGAAAAACTAATCCATCTTGTTCTGCCAAGAATTAGAGATTTTCGAGGACTAAGTTTAAAAGGTTTTGACCGTAATGGAAATTATAATTTTGGATTGAAAGAACAATTAGTGTTTCCTGAAATTAGTTATGAGAATGTTGATCAAATAAAAGGCCTTAATATTTCTATTGTAACAACAGCAAAGACAAAAAGTGAAGGAGTTGCTCTTCTAAAAGAATTTGGTTTTCCATTAACTGATTAAAAAGGAGTATTAAAATCTAGTGACCACAGATATTATTGCAGATACGCTAACACGTATTAGGAATGCAAATTTGGTTCGCCATCAAATTGTTCGAGTTATGAATACAAAAATGACTTTTTCAGTTGTGAAAATATTAAAAGAAGAAGGTTATATTTCTAGTTTTGAAGAAATAGAAATCTCTAATAAAAAATACCTATTGATTTGTTTAAAGTACCATAGTCAGAAACGACAACCTATTATAACAGGAATAAAACGAATAAGTAAGCCTGGTTTAAGAATTTATGTAAATAAAAGTAATCTCCCAAATATTTTAAATAACTTAGGAATAGCTGTATTATCAACATCTAAAGGTATTTTAACTAATAGTAAAGCAAAAAAATTGGGTATTGGTGGTGAAGTTATTTGTTATATTTGGTAATAGAGGTTTAAATTCATATGTCAAGAATAGGTAAATTACCGATAAAGGTACCATCTAATGTTCAAGTTGAGGTTAAAAAACAAACTATTCATGTTTCCGGTCCACATGGTAAAACTTTTAGAAAAATTTCTGATTTAATTTCGGTTGAATTTAGTGATAATAAAATTTTGGTGACTAAAGTTGATAATACAAGAATTGCAAATCAACTTTATGGATTAACAAGAACCCTAATTAATAATATGGTTATTGGGGTTTCAGAAAAATTTGAAAATATACTTCAACTTCAAGGGGTTGGGTATCGAGCTCAAGTAAAAGATGGTAATTTAATTTTAAATTTAGGCTATAGTCATCCTGTTTTAATATCAATTCCCCAAGGAATTGAGATTAAAGTAGAGAAAAATGTAGTACTAATTATTACAGGGTTTGATAAGGAACTTGTTGGTCAACTAGCTGCGACAATAAGACATAAGCGTCCTCCTGAGCCTTATAAAGGTAAAGGTATATTATATAAAGGTGAAATTATTAAACGTAAAGTAGGAAAATCAGGAAAATAATAAATTATGGGAAAAAGAGAAAAGAAAAAAATTAAAGGTGATAAACTTAAACCGAGATTATCTATTCATCGTTCAAATAAACATATTTATGCTCAAGTAATTGATGATTCATCTTCAAAAACAATTCTAAGCTGTTCAACTTTAGAGATTGAAGTAAAAGCCAAATGTGAAAGAACTTCGAATAAAGTAGCTTCCAAAATTGTGGGTGAGATCATTGGAACGAGGTTATTAGAAGAAAATATTAAAGAAATTATATTTGATAGAGGTAAAAAACCTTACCACGGTCGGATAAAGGAACTTGCTGAAGGAGCTCGATTCGTTGGGGTAAGGTTTTAAAATTTTTAGATTTTGCATATAAACTTATTAAGTCTTTTAGGATATTTATGATTACCCAAAACAAAAAAGTTAATTTAGAAAAACGAGTTGTAAAAATTTCTCGGGTTTCAAAAGTAGTAAAAGGTGGAAAAAAAATAAGCTTTCGAGCAATCGTAGTTGTTGGCGACATGGAAAAAAAAGTTGGGGTTGGGGTTGGTAAAGCTCAAGAAGTTAGTACAGCTATAAAAAAAGCAGAAACCGATGCAAAAAAAAATGTGATAACTATTCCTATTGCTGAAGGCAAGACAATTCCTCATGCTATGATAGGAACTACTGGTGGATCAAAAGTTTTTATTCGACCAGCAGTTCCCGGAACAGGGGTTATTGCGGGTGGTTCAGTAAGAATTGTTTTAGAACTTGCTGGGATTAAAAACATTTTATCAAAACAACTTGGATCAAATAATGCTTTAAATAACGCTCGCTCGACAATAATTGCACTAAAAAACTTGAATACAATTGAACAAGTGATACAAAAACGACAAATTTCTTTAGAACAATTGTTAGGTAAATAAAAATCAAATATTAATACGTTCTTACAACAAAAACAACTATTTATTTAAATTTTTTCATGGATTTACAATTACGTAGTAAAAAGAACCCTTCTTTTCAACAACGCGCTCTATTGACAATTAGTTTACTTACTCTAGTTAGGATTGGTAGTTTTATACCTCTTCCCTATATAGATATTAAAACTTTTTCTCCTTTGCTAGAATTAAATAACTCAACAACTGCAGTTGCAACTATTTTAAATAGTTTTTCTGGGGGTGGAAATGCGTCTTTTAGTATATTAAGTCTTGGTATATTACCTAATATAAATGCGTCTATTATAATTCAACTTTTAACTACTATTAATCCAACATTGTTGAAATTACAAAAGGAAGAAGGAGAATATGGTCGTCGCAAACTTACAGACTATACTAGATACTTAACTTTTTTTTGTGCGATTGTTGAAAGTATTGTAACAACATATAGTTTTCGGGCATTAATTTTTAATTGGAATTTTTTGGTTTTAATACAACTGAGTTTATCATTAATAGCTGGTTCAATGATTATATTATGGTTTAGTGAATTAATTACTAAATATGGTATCGGGAATGGTTCCTCAATATTAATTTGTTTTAATATTGTTTCAAATTTCCCTGATCAACTTAAAGCTATGGCTTTAGCTCTATCTAATCAAAATATCCTGATTAGTCTTTTTATTAGTGGAATATTCTTATTAACAACAATAGGTTGCATTTATATAAATGAAGCGGTAGTAAAAATTCCGTTAGTTTCTGCAAGCCAATTATTAAGGAATGTCAATAACTTTTCATTATGGAATTGCAGCAATTTACCTCTTCGAGTAAATCAAGCAGGTGTAATGCCACTAGTTTTTACTTCTTCTGTTATGGTAATTTTAACCTCTCTTACAAAATTCCTCTATGGGCAATTAGCTACTATAGAACTTTTTTCTTTCTTAAATCATCTTTCTATAAATTTAACAATAGTTATTGAAAAAGTTTGTTATTGGTCTACATATGGTATTTTAGTTTTTTTTTTTACATCCTTTTACTCAACAATACTTTTAGATCCAAAAGATATGACTGAACAATTCCGTAAAAATTCAGTCACTATAAAAGGTATCACTCCAGGCATACCTACAAAAAGTTATTTATCAATAACCATTAAAAGATTAACTATTATAAATGCTGTCTTTCTTATTTTTGTTCTTATTTTACTTAATGGTTTAGAATATTTGTTACCGATAGATAACTTAAATCTAAGAGGATTTGGATTAACATCTCAACTTATTTTAGTAAATGTGTTAGTCGATACGTTTAGAAAAGTTCAAAACTTATTAAATACTGAAGATGTGTTCTAAATTTTTAATCAGTTTTGAATTTTCCTAAATATGATTAAATTAAAATTTATATAATTAAAAAGAATATGAAAGTTAGACCTTCAGTAAAAAAGATGTGTGAAAAATGTAGGATTATACGTCGTCATGGTAGAGTTCAAGTTATTTGTGTCAATCTTAAACATAAACAAAGACAGGGTTAGAATTAAACTTATAAAGAAAATGGAGATATAATATGGTTCGATTTTTAGGAATAGATTTGGCAAATAATAAAAGAATTAAATATGCTTTAACAGCAATTTATGGGATTGGTTTATCTCGATCGAAAGAAATTTTAGATAGTGCTGGATTAAAAGACGTTGATCAAACAGGAATAAGAGCAAAAGATTTATCTGATGAAGAAATTAGTAGTATAAGAAAAGTCTTAGAGAAAAACTACCAACTTGAAGGAGATCTAGTTCGCTTAACAAATTTAAATATAAAACGATTAATGGATAATGGTTCTATTAAAGGACGTCGCCATCGTGCTGGATTACCTGTGCGTGGACAAAGAACAAGAACTAATGCTAGAACACGAAGAGGGGGGAAAAAAACAGTGGCCGGTAAAAAGAAATAAACTATATTTACAAAATTTACTCCTAGGTTGGAGAAGGTAAAAAATGAAAAAAAAAATAAAGCGAACTATTGTTACAGGGGCGATGCATGTTCACGCTACTTTTAATAATACAATTGTAACGGTAACTGATTTAAACGGAAATACCCTATCATGGGCCTCGGCTGGAACTGTTAATTTCAAGGGATCCCGAAAAGGTACACCTTTTGCTTCACAAAGAGCTGCTGAAAAAGCAACTTTAATAGCTCGAGATGAATACGGACTTAAGAGGTTAGAAGTTATTGTGAAAGGTTCAGGGCCAGGGAGAGAACCTGCAATTAGGGCAGTTTATCAAAAAGGAATAAGAATTGTTTCTATTAAAGATGATACATTTATCCCTTATAATGGCTGTCGACCTCCAAAACGTAGAAGAGTTTAAAAAAGATTAATATCAAAAAAAAATATATATATAAATCACAATTATTTGCCAAAAGAAAGCAAAAATTCTAAGGAATCCCCTTTTAGGACTTTTTAACTTTGTTTAATCTTATAAAAGACGTTTCATTGTATAAATAACTAAAAGTTTTTTTTATTGATTATTTACTTAAAAGTTAATAAATATATGATGCAGAAAAATAGTAAATGTAAGTGTGTCGATTTCGATTCAGGAAATCGTAATGAATTGTATGGGCATTTTGTTTTTACGTCATTAGAAAAAGGTGAAGGTACTACAATAGGGAATATGTTGAGACGTACATTACTTTCAAATCTATATGGTTTTAGGGTTGTTGGCGTTAGGTTTGCTGGTATAAATAATGAGTTTACTCAACTAGAAGGGGTTCGTGAAGATATTTTAGAAATTATTTTAAATTTAAAAGAAATTATACTAATAGATTCTAATAAAACTGATCAAGCCTGCTTTGGTTTTGTAAAAGTTCAAGGACCTGGGATAGTAACAGCAGGGTGTTTGAAATTACCTAATAACGTTCGAGTAGCAAATCCTAATGCTCATTTGTTAACAATCTCAGATAAATCTATAATTGAACTAGCAGTAAAAATAGAATTTGGTAAATCATATGTTTTTGCTAAAGACCAAAAAATAAAAGAATTTAGAGATTTTATTCCTATTGATTCTAATTTTGCACCAATTTTAAAGGTTAATTGGTATAGCAAATTATTACCACAAGATGTTGAAAATAATAATGAAGAACTTCACTTAGAAATTTTTACTAACGGAACTTTATTGCCTCATCGAGCATTAATAGAAGCAAGGAATACAATAGGACAGATGTTATCCCCAATAACTAATATGGAATTCCCATATTTAGAAAGTTTAGAGAAAAAAATCCTGGAAAGGAAAACTATTGTAAAAAAAGAAGTCTATAGTGAAAAGCCCCAGGATGAAAATATCTTAGAAGAAGAAAATTTATTTAAAGTTGAGAGTAAACAAAAAAGCTTAGGGGGCAAGAAAAAAAATATCAAAGATAGCTCATTGGAAATCTCTCCCAAAAACTCTATTTTAACTAATAAAGTGAAGTCAAAGCTTACAGACAAAATTATTCGAACGATCGAGAAAGAGAAAAAGCTTCAAAAAGAAAGTCTTGAAGAAACTTCAGTCAAAGCTAAATCTATAAAAAGTTTTATAAAACCAGTATCCAAAAAAGGAAAGGATACAAGCTTAATTACTAAAGCGAATAAAATTAAAGAAAATCCTACAAAGATTAAAACGGATACATCCAAAGATAAATTATTTGAAAAAGTAAATGAAAGAACAAATGAATCTTTAAAAAAGTTAGGACTATCAAATAGGGTACTCAATGCCTTAAAAAGTTCTAACCTAAATTCTGTTGAAGATTTAATAGCATACCCATCTTCTAATCTAATTGCTGTTCCAGGTTTAGGAATGAAATCAGTTATAGAAATAAATACTAAGTTAAATCTTTTTTATGAATCATTTCCCCATTAATTAATTCTTGCAATTTTTTTATAGTCAACTTTATTATATAATTTAATATTATTATGAAAGATACTTTTATTCCATCAAAACTTGATTTAAAAAAGCAATGGTACGTTATTGACGCAAAAGATAAGTGTTTAGGTAGATTAGCTACAGAAGTATCAAATCTATTAAGAGGGAAAAAAAAAATTATATTTACTCCTGCCCAAGATATTGGTGATTGTATTATAATTATAAATGCTGATAAAGTAAATGTAAGTGGTAAAAAACGTACACAGAAACTATATTTCCGACACTCTGGTCGGCCTGGAGGCAAGACTATTGAAACGTTTGAAGAATTACAAAATCGTATCCCAGAACGTATTGTTGAAAAAGCTATTAAAGGAATGCTTCCTAAAAACCGTTTAGGTAGGAAATTTTTTACAAAATTAAAAGTATACAACGGTGAAAAACATCCTCATATGTCTCAAAAACCTCAAATTATAGAACTATAAGAATTTATGAAAAATAAAGACCAACTAAATCTTCAGATTAAAGGTATTGGTATTGGAAGAAAAAAAGAAGCCACAGCAATTGTTTATTTAGTGCCTCTTTCAAAATCAATTTCTCAAATAAATTGTGAAGTAAATGGGCATAAGGCCGAAGATTATTTTCAAGAAAATTATATATATATAAAGCAACTAACTTTACCATTCAGAACGGTAAAATTACAGGAAAAATATAAAATAATTGCCAAAGTAAAAGGTGGAGGATTAGCTGGGCAAGCAGAGTCCATAAAATTAGGAATTGTAAGGGCTATTTGTAAAATTGATAAGCTTAATTTTAGACCTACTTTAAAGTTTGAAGGTTTTTTAAAACGTGATGCAAGAGTGAAGGAACGTCGTAAATACGGTTTAAAGAAAGCGAGAAAAGCTTCCCAATATTCAAAACGTTAACTAACTATTCCAATATATACTTATTACAAATATTATTTATATGCCAAAAAAAAATATACATCCAGAATGGTTTAATGAAACTAAAGTTTACTATGATGGGCAATTAATTATGATTGTAGGTTCAACAAAACCTAATTTATATGTAGATATTTGGTCAGGAAATCATCCTTTTTATACGGGTTCACAACGCATAATTGATACTGAAGGAAGAGTTGAAAGATTTTTTAAAAAATATAAAATTGAAAATAAAGCTAGTTCAGAACTATAATTAGATAAAATAAATTAATAACCAACACTCTTATAGATATATGCCTACTATACAACAACTAATTCGTTTACAGCGTAAAAAAATTCAACCAAGAACAAAATCTCCTGCACTAAAAAGTTGTCCTCAACGTCGAGGGGTATGCACAAGAGTCCACACAATTACTCCAAAAAAGCCAAACTCGGCGATAAGAAAAGTTGCTCGAGTTAGGTTAACTTCTGGGTTTGAAGTTACAGCTTATATACCTGGTATAGGTCATAATTTACAAGAACATTCGGTAGTTTTACTTCGTGGTGGAAGGGTCAAAGATTTACCAGGAGTACGCTATCACATTATTCGTGGAACCCTTGATACAATTGGAGTAAAAGATCGACGACAAGGTCGCTCAAAATATGGTATGAAAAAACCAATAAAATAAAAATTAATAAAATAAATTATGTCACGTCGTATAACTAAAAAAAGAAAGTTTCCTATAACTGATCCGATGTACAAAAGCTTTTTAGTTAGTTTAATGATTTCAAAAATTTTAAAGAGCGGAAAAAAAGCGATAGCACAAAAAATAATTTATGAAACGTTTGATATCATAAGACAAAAAACAAAGAATCCACCATTAAAAATTTTTGAGAAAGCAATAAAAAATGTCAGCCCTGCTGTTAAAATAAAGGCTAAACGAGTAGGTGGTTCTACTTACCAAGTACCTATTGAAGTAAAAAAATTTAGGGGTATTAATTTAGGTCTATGTTGGATTATAAAATTTGCTAAGGTCCGTTCTGGAAAGACGATTGCAATAAAATTAGCAAATGAAATTATAGATGCATCTAAAGGTTCTGGTAATTCTATTCGAAAAAAAGATGAAACTCATCGTATGGCAAGGTCTAATAAAGCCTTTGCACATTTTCGTTCGTAATTTAATTATTTAAATAAAGAAATAGATAGATTTCTTTAAACGCCAAAAGTAAAAAAAAAAAAAGGAGTATTTTTATGGCTCGTGAAAAATTTGATCGCACAAAACCACATATTAACATTGGAACAATCGGACACGTAGATCATGGGAAAACGACATTAACAGCAGCAATTACTGCTGTTTTATCATTGTCTGGTGACGGCAACGCGAATGCCAAAAAATATGAAGATATCGATGCAGCACCTGAAGAACGTGCACGCGGAATCACAATTAATACAGCACATGTAGAGTATGAAACAGAAACTCGTCATTATGCTCATGTAGATTGTCCAGGCCATGCAGATTACGTTAAAAATATGATCACTGGGGCGGCACAAATGGATGGTGCAATTTTAGTTGTTTCAGCAGCTGATGGTCCTATGCCTCAGACACGTGAACATTTATTATTATCTAAGCAAGTTGGTGTTCCACATGTTGTAGTATTTTTGAATAAAGAAGATCAAGTTGATGATCTTGAATTAGTAGAATTAGTAGAGCTAGAAGTTAGAGAACTTTTATCTAACTACGATTTCCCCGGTGATGACATACCTATTATAACTGGCTCAGCATTACAAGCTTTAGATGCAATAAACAATGAGCCTAATGTAAAGAAAGGTGATAATAAATGGGTTGACAAAATTTATAATTTAATGGATTCGATTGATAGTTACATCCCAACCCCAATTCGCGATATAGAAAAAACATTTTTAATGGCAATTGAAGATGTTTTTTCTATTACTGGACGTGGTACAGTTGCTACAGGTAAAATTGATCGTGGAATGGTAAAAGTAGGTGAAACAGTAGAACTTGTTGGTTTAGGTGACACGAAATCGACTACAGTAACAGGTGTTGAGATGTTCCAAAAAACTTTAGATGAGGGCGTTGCTGGTGATAATGTAGGTATTTTATTACGAGGATTGCAAAAAACTGAGATAGAACGTGGAATGGTTTTATCAAAACCTGGAACGATTACACCGCATAATACATTCGAGTCTGAAGTTTACGTTTTAACAAAAGAAGAAGGTGGCCGTCATACTCCTTTCTTTGTAGGATATAGACCACAATTTTATGTACGAACAACAGATGTTACAGGTCAAATTCTACGTTTTACTGATGATGATGGTTCTAAATCAGTAATGGTTATGCCTGGTGACCGTGTTAAGATGACGGCAGGCCTAATTTCTTTAATTGCAATTGAAGAAGGAATGCGTTTTGCTATTCGTGAAGGTGGAAGAACTATTGGTGCTGGAGTTGTTTCAAAAATTCTTAATTAAAATTAACTAATATTTTTATGTCAAAAGAAAAAATACGAATTATTTTACAGTCTTTTAACCATATAATTTTAAATAATTCTTGTAAAAAAATATTAGAAGTATTAACTGGTGAAAAATCAATTATAAATATATCAGGACCTATATCATTCCCAACAAAAAAACGATCTTATTGTGTTTTGAGGTCTCCGCACGTCAACAAAGATTCTCGCGAGCAATTTGAAATTCGACGTTATAAAAAAATTATTGATATTCAATCTAATTCAAAAGAAATAATGAATATTTTATTACTATTAGATCTTTCTCCAGGTGTTTCAACTGAATTATTTAGTTATAAATAATTGTTTTATTTCTGTTCTAGTTCAACACTAGAACAGGAATAGAAAAATTAAGCTACTACTAACTCTTCCAATTTAAAATTAGCAGTATTTGTACCACTATAATTGACTTTCACGAATCTAACTAAAACGGGATAATTTGAAGCAGTCTTTTCTATAACAACTACCGTACCAATATCATTAAACCAATATGATTCTTTTCGTAGAATACGTACTTTAGATCCTTTGTCTATCATAATTGTCCTCTTATAAGATATGTTAATTAATAATTATAATAGGTATAATATCTCAATAATATTTAAGTTTACATAAAACTTTTTTTGTTGGTTTCTACCCTAATATATGTTAATAACTAACTATTATTACTAACACATATTTATATTAAGGATAAATACTTATGAAAAATGAAACCCCAAGAATTTTTTATATAATTTTAATTGGGTTAGCGTTTATTTCTGGTTTCGTTTATTTTAACTGGGATAACTTTACAGATTTGGCTAGCAATTTAATTAATTTTAGGGATAGTCATCCTCGTCAGATGATTTCTTTTGATACATTTTTAAGTTATTTAGAGAAAGGTGAAATAAAAAAAGTCGATTTATATGAAAATGCGGAAATTGTAGTTTTTGATGCTTTTAATTCTATAGGGGATAAGCTAGAACATGTTGGCGTAAAAATTCCAATTCGAAATTCTTCGTTAATTTTAAAACTAAGAGAATACCAAATTGATTTTACAGCTTATCCTTCTGTTAGTTTTGATTCTGCTTGGGCAATTCTAAGTGTTCTTCTAATTCCAGTTTTACTTATTGTTGTCTTTCAATTATTTTTCTCTGAGGGGAGTAATTATGACTTTTTTGGTAATTTGCGTAAAGCTCGCGTAAAAATTCAATTAGATGCCAATACTGGTGTATCATTTAGTGACGTAGCTGGTATTGATGAAGCTAAACAAGAATTTGAGGAATTCGTTTCTTTCCTAAAAATGCCACAATTATTTACAGCTGTTGGCGCAAACCCACCGAAGGGAGTAATAATAGTTGGACCTCCTGGAACAGGAAAAACTTTACTAGCAAAAGCAATTGCTGGAGAAGCAGGTGTACCTTTTATTAGTATTTCGGGTTCAGAATTTGTAGAAATGTTTGTCGGTATAGGTGCCTCTCGAGTCCGCGATTTGTTCGAGACTGCAGAGCGAAATTCCCCTTGTATTTTATTTATTGACGAAATTGATGCCATTGGTAGACAAAGAGGAACAGGAGTAGGTGGAACTAATGATGAGCGTGAACAAACTTTAAATCAAATTTTAACGGAAATGGATGGATTTAAACCAACAAGTGGTATAATTGTTATTGCAGCTACAAACAGAGCCGATGTTCTAGATTCTGCACTATTACGTCCTGGACGTTTTGATCGACAAATAACAGTCTATCTACCAGATATTTATGGACGTATAGAAATCTTAAAAGTCCATAGTAGAGATAAAAATATAGATTCAAAAACTTCACTTAAGTTTATTGCACAACGTACTGCTGGTTTTTCGGGTGCAGATTTAGCTAATATCCTTAATGAAGCAGCTATTCTTACAGCCAGAGCTAATCTAGAAACTATAACAATTAAGCAAATATATACAGCAATTGAAAGAATAATAGCTGGGCTAGAGGGAGTTCTATTAAATGATTCTAGGAATAAAAGATTGGTAGCCTACCATGAAGTGGGACATGCCTTAGCAGGTACTTTATTAAAAAACCATGATGACGTTCAGAAAGTAACTTTAATTCCGCGTGGACGTGCACAGGGATTGACTTGGTTTACACCAGATGAGCAACCTCTTATGACAAGAGGGCAATTGTCATCTAGATTAATAGGTACGCTTGGAGGTAGGGCAGCAGAAAAAGTTATTTTTGGTAAAATGGAGATTACTAGTGGAGCAAGTAATGATTTCTTCAAAGTAAATTCTTTAGCAAGACAAATGGTTACAAGATTTGGTATGTCAAGTTTAACTCCTATGGCTATGGAATTACCAAAACCGACAATCTTTTTTGGACGACGCTTACAAACTAGACCTGATTGTTTTCTTGATATGGCTGATCAAATTGATGTCCAAATCATCAAAATTGTTGAAGATGGATTTGAGAAAGCTTGTACTATATTGGAAAGAAATCGTTTATTATTAGATCAATTAGCAACATTATTAACTCAAAATGAGACAATTGATGGAAAAGAGTTTGAGCAATTTGTAGGTAAATATACAGGTCTACCAAAACAAACTAAATTAAAACCCTTAGCTTTATAAATTATTATTTAATCTTGAAAATTTTGATAAAGAAAAAATGATTAATACTTATCAAAATTTACTTTAACTTAACAATAGTTAAAATAAATCCTGATAAGTATTAATTTTTTAAAAAAAATTAGTTACCTAAACTTTGCCAATCTACATCAACATCTTTTAAAATTAGTGATGAATTATAAATTTGTAAAATAATTAGTAAAAAAATCAAAAATAATAGCATAGCTATACCCATAAGTAATGTTGTAGCCCAACCAGGTGCTACTTTACCGTATTCAGAATTTAGAGGTCTTAAAATATCACCTAATTTTGTTTTGAAAGCCATAATTTAAATTTAAGTTAAGTTAATTAATAACAATTTCTTGTCAGTATAATAATTTAATAACAAACTAAAACCATGGAAAAAGCCTTAATTTTATTAATTTTCGTCTGTAGTTTCTTACTAGGGCTGACAGCATATTCAACCTATAAAGCTTTTAGATCAGGATCTAATTTGTTAAAAGACCCTTTTGAAGAACATGAGGATTAGTAATTATTACATTTCCTCTAATATTTACCTAAATTTTTAATTTAAAGTAGTAAAAGTTAACTTTAATTATTCTTTTAAAATTTTAGGAGGATCACGGAAGAAAACAGCAAAAAAGAGGACCATTAATGTTCCTATCAACAAAGTTGCGTACACTAATGCTGGTTGAGAAAGTTGTGAAAAATCTATACCCATATTTTTTCCTTTTAAATTAATAAATTATACTACACCTTGTTTACGAGTTGTTTCATCACCTAGTTTCTGGAATGCACCAAATTCTACCTGTTCTGTAACTTCTGATCCAATACCAGTAAAAACATCACGGAATATTGTACGAGAACCATGCCATAAATGTCCTAGGAAAAACAATAGTGCTAAATTTAGATGACCAAAAGTATACCAACCTCGTGGACTACTTCTAAACACACCATCGGATTCTAAACTCGTTCTATCGAATTCAAAAACTTCGCCAAGTTGAGCTTTACGAGCAAACTTTTTCACAGTTGGAGCATCCTTAAAGGATTGTCCGTTTAATTTGCCGCCATAGAAACTAACATTAACACCAACTTGTTCAATACTATATTTAGACTCAGCTCTTCTAAACGGTATATCAGCACGAATAATACCATCTTTATCAATTAAAATCACTGGAAATGTTTCAAAGAAAGCTGGCATACGGCGCACAGCTAATTCTCTACCTTCACGATCCCTAAAAATTGGGTGACCTAACCAAGCCTCAGCTATCCCATCACCTTTATTCATAGGACCAGATCGGAATAGACCGCCTTTGGCTGGATTATTACCTATATAGTCATAGAAAGCTAATTTATCAGGGAGACTTGACCAAGCTTCACTTTCAGATAAACCCTCGTTTAGAGAAATTTCAACACGACGCTCAATTTCTTGTTGGAAATATCCGCTGTCCCACTGATATCTTGTTGGACCAAATAATTCTATTGGAGTTGTTGCTGAACCATACCACATAGTTCCTGAAGTAATAAAGGCCGCAAAAAAAACTGCTGCAATACTACTAGATAGTACTGTCTCAATATTTCCCATTCTTAATGCACGGTATAGACGTTGAGGAGGTCTTAGAGTTAAATGGAATCCACCCGCTAAAACCCCAAAACTTCCAGCTGCCATGTGGTGTGATGCGATTCCACCAGGATTAAAAGGATTAAACCCATTTGGTCCCCATGAAGGAGCCACAGGTTGAACTTGACCAGTTAATCCATAAGCATCAGAAACCCAAACACCTGGTCCAAAAAACCCAGTTACGTGGAATGCACCAAAACCAAAACATAATAAACCTGATAAGAATAAATGAATACCAAAAATTTTTGGTAAATCTAAAGAAGGTTCACCTGTTCGTGGATCACGAAATAATTCAAGATCCCAATAAACCCAGTGCCAAACGGCAGCTAAGAAACAAAGACCTGATAATATGATGTGACTATATGCCACCCCTTCATAGCACCATAAACTTGCAATAGGTTCAGCTTTCTCTCCCGCTATATCCCAGCCTGTCCATGAATCAGAAACCCCTAATCTTGTCATGAAAGGCATAACAAACATACCTTGACGCCACATTGGGTTTAAAATTGGATCTGAAAAATCAAATATAGATAATTCATATAATGCCATTGAACCTGCCCATCCTGCAACTAATCCTGTATGCATTAAATGAACTGCAATTAATCTACCTGGGTCATTAAGAACTACAGTATGAACGCGATACCATGGTAATGCCATTTATTATAAGCTCCTATTAAGTGAACACCATTTTGACTTTCTTACTATAAAATATATGTTCATATATAGCCTTTGACAAATATATCAATTAGTTGTAATATATATTATGTTATTATTTAGATAAAAATAAACTTCACTTGTAATATTTATATAGTTTTTATATCAAAGCTAAATCTATGCCAAAATATAAAGTTCATTTTGTAAACCCAAAAGAAGGTATCGATAAAGTTATTGATTGTCCAGATGATCAATTTGTCTTAGAAGCAGCAGAAGAGCAGGGATTAAATCTTCCATATTCTTGCCGTGCTGGAGCTTGTTCTTCATGTACAGGAAAGGTAATAAAAGGCGAAATTGATCAAGCGGATCAATCTTTTTTAGATGATGATCAAATTGAGGAAGGATTTGTATTAACTTGTGTAGCTTATGCTAAATCAGATTGCAAAATTGAATCTCATGCAGAAGAAGACATATTCTAAGAAGTTAACACTTAAATAAGGATATAATATAGCTAATGATTAATCCTATTTTTTTTAACTAAAAAAAAAAAGAATTAATCATTAGCTATATTATATCCTTATTTAAGTGTTACAACAGCGCCAGCATCCTCAAGCATTTTTTTAGCTTCTTCTGCGGCAGCTTTTGTTAATCCTTCTTTAACTACTTTTGGTGTATTCTCAACTACTTCTTTAGCTTCTTTTAATCCTAGCTCTGTTACAGATCTAACTACCTTTAAAATAGATATCTTTTTATCTTTAGGAACTTCATCCAGACTTACATCAAATTCTGTTTTTTCTTCTGTCCCTGCATTATCTTCGGAAGTTGTTGCTCCAGCATTCATCATCATAACTCCTCCACCAGCAGAAGCATCAACATTAAATGTTTCTTCTATAGATTTAACCAATTCAGCAGCTTCTAATAAGGTTAATGTCTTTAATTCTTCAATTAAATTTGATATTTTATCAGTCATTTTTTATTTTATATTTTTTAATTCGTTTGTCGAAAGATAGTTATCTTTAATAGTTCAAAGTTTCAAAGTTGTAATATCAAGTTGAATTGAAGGCCCCATTGTGCTACAGATATGAAAAGTTTTAAAATAACGACCTTTCACACCTGCTGGTTTATTATTTTCGATTGAGTTATAAACAGTGATTAAATTTTCTAAAAGATCAGATTCAGAAAAATTACTTTTCCCAATTAATAAATGAACAATACCTGTTTTATCAGCTCTATATTCTAATTTACCTTTCTTAAATTCTTCTAGGGTTAATTTTATATCTTTTGTTACCGTACCAGCTTTCGGCGATGGCATTAGTCCTTTTGGTCCTAAAATTCTACCTAATTTAGCTAGCTTTGGCATCATATCAGGTGTAGAAATTAATATATCAAAGTCTAGATTACCTTTCGTTATTGTTTCTATTAAGTCATCGGAACCAATTATATCAGCTAACTCTTTATATTCAGGCTTAATAGATTCAAGTGGCATTAAGACTGCAATACGCTTAGTTTTTCCAGTCCCTTTTGGTAATATTAGAGTACTTCTCAATTGTTGGTCACTATACTTAGGATCAATAGAGAGAGAGATATGGGCCTCGATCGATTCTATAAAGTTAGCATTTGCTGTTTCTTTTAAAAGACGAATGGCGTCATCATAATGATAAAAAGATTTTTCTATTTTCTGTCTATTACTTTTCGTTCGCTTATTTAATTTCCTCATTCTTTTTTGCTACATTATTTAAAATTTTTATTAATCAATTATTGTGATCCCCATATTTTTTGCAGTTCCTGCAATAATATTGCATGCACTATCCAAATTTTTTGTATTTAAATCTGGTAATTTAATTTCGGCTATCTTTCTTATCTCACTCTTAGTAATTGAGCCAACTATTTGTTTATTCGGCTCAGCGGCTCCTTTTTTCACATTAATAGCTTTAACTAATAAAACTGATGCAGGTGGTGTCTTTAATATAAAAGTGTAAGATCTATCTTCGTAGACAGATATTTCTACTGGAATGATTAATCCAGCTTTATCAGCTGTTCGTGCATTATATTCTTTACAGAACCCTGCTATATTAACTCCGTGTTGACTAAGAGCTGGTCCCACAGGAGGCGCAGGAACAGCTTTACCTGCGGATAAAGCCAATTTTATTATACTAGTTACTTTTTTTGCCATATATTATATTATACTTTTTGAATTAATTAATTTTAAAATTTTTAGGGTTTTAAAAAAATTTCTAGCTTTTATTTCAATCCTTAAATAAATACAAACGCGTCCTGAAGGACTTGAACCCTCGGCACTAGGTTTTGGAGACCTATGTTCTACCAACTGAACTAAGGACGCTTTGAAGAAAAAGTTAAGTTCCAGCTCTATTATAACCGGATCAATATTTAAACTTTAACCTTATTAAAGATAAATTTAATTGTTTGCTTAATATTTTCCTACCTTTATCACTAATAAATATTATTTTAATAATCTTTTTTATAGTAGAAATACAAGAATATACTATTAGATTAAGTATTGAAAAATCTAAGGAATTTAGTATCAAAAATTAATTTTGTGGACCCAATTGGTCCGTTTCTATGTTTCGCAATAATAAGTTCAATAATATCTTTGCCCGAAGTTTCTCTATTATAATAATAATCGCGATAAAGCATAATCACAACATCAGCATCTTGTTCAATAGAATTGTGAAGAATTAAGTGATTTGTTAAATAATTTGAATAGTTTAGAATTTGTAAATCGTAAACAGGTGCTAACTCTTTATAACTTATCCTGATTACTTTATCCCAGGTTATGGAAGTTCTACTAGGATTATTTAATGATTTAAAACATACTAGTAGCTTTGCACTAATAAAATTATTTAAAACTACTTGGCTAATTTTTCTCCAACCTTTATCTGTCAAAATTTTATGATTACTACTTATAAGTAAAGACCAACCTAGAATGGTTTCTAATTTATAAATAGGTTTTTTACCAGTAAATTTAATGTCAAAAATTTTCTGTTTTAATATATGCTTCCCAGTCCAGCAAAAAATAGAATTATCTTTTGCTTCATTAATTTTTGTAAAATATTTTTGAAATAGAAAATTAATACAGCCACTTTCTCTTAAATCTGCTAAAATAGGTCTTTTGTTAACCCTAGTTTCAACATTTCTACTTAATTGAGATAAAACAATGATAGGAATATTTAAATCGCGAGCTAATTTTTTTAAAGATCTTGTTATTTTAGAAAGTTCTTGAACTCGGTTTATATTTTGGTTACTAGCTTCTTCTAATAATTGTAAATAATCAATAACTATCAAACCTATTTTTTCCGAAGACTCAAGATTAATATTTTTAACTTTTAATTTTATTTGACCTACAGATAGGTCAGGAGTGTCATCAATGAAAAGATTTAATCTAGATAACTTACCTATTGTATTATTAATTTTAAACCATTCAGTTTCTTTAATTCTTGATGACCTTAATCTTGTATTTGTTATGGCAACTTCAGAAGCCAATAATCTATATAACAATTGTTGGCGAGTCATTTCTAAGCTAAAAAAAACCACTCCTATGTTGTGGTTTTGGGCAATATTTTTTGCTAAATTAAAGGCGAAAGCTGTTTTACCCATTGAAGGTCGGCCGGCGATAATAATAAGATCAGAATTCTGGAATCCTTGGGTTATTATATCAAACTCTATAAAAGTTGTTTTTAAACCAGGTATTTGTGAAATCTTTAGCCCTTCTTCAATTTCTCTCACAATTTCTTGTAGACCTTGTTCAACACTTATTAAGTGCTTATTTGATTTTTTTTCCGATAGACTAAAAAAACTTTGTTCAATTCTTGTAAAAATTATTTCAAGAGGAACTTCAGTTAAATAACCAGCTTCAATTATCTCTTCCCCAAGGTTAATCAATGATCTTCTTAAATACTTTTCATAAATCAATCCTATATATTCTTCTAAATTACTTAATCTATTGATTTGATTTAAAAGATTCAAAAGAACATTTGATCCTCCGATTTTTAATAAAAAACCATGGTCTTGAACCCATGTAATCAAATTTATATAGTCGATTGTTTTTCCTTCGGCATATAATATTAATAAAGCTTTATAAATAATTTGATGTGTTTCTAAATAAAAAGCTTCTACTGGTAACTTTTCACTAACTGATAATATCGCCTCAGGAACCGTGAGAATACTTCCTAAAACTAATTTTTCAGCTAACAAATTATAGGGAAGTACTGTTTTTAAGTTAGATAAGTCTGAATTGTTCAT